CATTGAAAAAGACAGTACCCGACGGTTCACAAGCGGCTGAGTATTTATTCCATAAGGGCTTATTCGACCCAATTGTACCACGTAATCCTTTAAAAGGTGTTCTGAATGAGTTATTTCAGCTACATGGTTTCCTTCCCTTGAATCAAGATTAAAAAAAGATTTTCAAAAAGATTGAAATTCTTCATTTTCAAATGGAAGTATAGCACTAGCTTCAGTTCTTTTTCTTTGTAGCGAATAAGCATTTAGTTCATTCTAATGAAAAAAACAAAACTAAGAAGATGGTGTTTTCTTTGGGGACATCAGTTATAAGTGTAGTAAGAGTCAGAAGTTTTGGATAATTACTTTTTGCCCCGGATCCTTTTTTTCTTCTACCTCTCTTCCTGATTAGGAAGAAGCATCCCTCTATCGACAAGATAAAAAAGAATTTCTTTCTCCTTCCGAGAAATCCGGGAAAGAAAAAGAAAGAAGAAATCTCAAATCAAAGAAAGAAAATAGAAAGATTCAAATAACAAATAAGAAGAATATAGAAGTTCTTTCTATTTAGCGAGAACCCCCGTTTTTCACTAGGAATCCCTGTTTGTTGGATAAGATTGGTTAAAGTCGGGAACTCATAAGAAACTCTTTTCTATCTTTATCTTTCAAAACACCTTTTTTGTTTTTAAAGATAGAAAGACGATGAAGATAAGGATGGGAGAAGAAGAATCCAATTTCTGAAAGCGGATTCTCATACATATTCTTGTAGAAAGAGGAATAGGTACACTTCATTTAGTTCTACATTCGTGATTTCTTATGAAAGACTTCATATTAAGATTCTCTTAATATTCTTTCTAATAGATAGACTTATCATAATATATCTTTATAATTATAATTTAGAATTATTATAATAGGTACAAATATGAAATCGAGGTACCCATTCTATGATAGATTTGAACTTTCCCTCTATTTTTGTTCCTTTAGTGGGCCTAGTCTTTCCGGCAATCGCAATGGCTTCTTTATCTCTTTATGTCCAAAGAAATAAGATTGTTTAAATACGATGGGACCAAATCTCATCAATTTCTTTCAACACTGGATCATCATACAGATACTCTTTTAATGTAATATGGTAGGATATATGATATGTGGCCTTTCCGAAAAAAAAAATAGTTGTTTTGTTATGGATGCTGATGCATAATATACGCATTAATGCGTGTATATACGATTATAGCTTAATCAATTAAATGATTAAATTCAAAATGATCATCAGCAAATCTTTTTTGAAAGATATTTGAAATAGAAACTCAATGTATCTAACCAATTATTCCTAAAGGTTCCCGTCGGAATGCTGCTAGTTGATGAAAGTTACTTCGGGATAAAGCAATAAAAATCGAGTCAAATCCATTTGAGTTATTCTCTCAATTCCAATCGAATGCAACTGGATCTAGTATAGTATGAACTGGCGATCAGAACATATATGGATAGAACTTATAACGGGGTCTCGAAAAACAAGTAATTTTTGCTGGGCCTGTATCCTTTTTTTAGGTTCACTAGGATTCTTAGTGGTCGGAACTTCCAGTTATCTTGGGAAAAATCTGATATCCGTATTTCCGTCTCAGCAAATTCTTTTTTTCCCACAAGGGATCGTGATGTCTTTCTATGGGATCGCAGGTCTATTCATTAGTTCTTATTTGTGGTGCACAATTTCATGGAATGTAGGTAGTGGTTATGACCGATTTGATAGAAAAGAAGGGATAATGTCCCTTTTTCGTTGGGGATTTCCTGGAAGAAATCGTCGTATCTTCCTTCGTTTCTTTCTGAAAGATATCCAATCAATTAGAATGGAAGTGAGAGAGGGTCTTTTTCCTCGCCGTGTCCTTTATATGGAAATCAGGGGCCAAGGAGCCATTCCCTTGACCCGTACTGATGAGAATTTGACTCCACGAGAAATTGAACAAAAAGCTGCCGAATTGGCCTATTTCTTGCGCGTACCCATTGAAGTATTTTGAAATGAACTGAAGAAGAAATCTCAGCATGAGACAAGGAACTTAATACATCTCAAAAGCAGGAGGACGTATATGGACTAAGAAAATCTAATAGAACTAATGAAATAAAATAGATTAAGGAGAATAGAAACTATTTGTATACAAAAACTATTTTGTATACACATGGCGTCCAGCTTCATTCTTTATACTAGTAAAAAGAAAAGAGTCTAATAAGTATAGATTCATCAAATATCCTAACATTTCTTTTCGTAAAACATAATTCCTTTTTTTAGGCCTTTGAATTGATACCCTATCCCCGCGCTGCGGTTAGACAGTGAAATCTTTGGAAATAGAAAGAAAAGAATGAAAGGATCCGGTAGGTTTCGTCTTTAAATCCAAATTATATTCGTTAGTTCAAATGGGTTTTCGAGTCTTCATCGAAAGGAAGAAATGAAGAGGAAATCGGTTACAATTTGCCTAATTGAGATCTCTGGAATATGGAAAGAATATTTACTTCTTTTTTTTTCATTCGAAAAGGTCCCTTCTTCTATGTTCTATTCTAGACCCAAAGACTCAATTCTTACACAAAAACAAAAATAGGAAAAGAACCATAGGTTCGATACCTTGTTCTTGTTAGAGTTATAGGCTCTTGTTCTAAAATTCATGCTTCATAGAAATATCAGATAGAATCGACGAATGAAACCGGTTCATTAACAATTCACATCACGGATACAGAATGAAAAAAAAGAAAGCATTGGCTTCCCTCCCATATCTTGTGTCTATACTCTTTTTGCCCTGGTGGATTTCTCTCTCATTTAATAAATGTCTAGAAACTTGGGTTCTTAATTGGTGGAATACCAGGCAATCCGAAATCCTTTTGAATGATATTCAAGAGAAAAATGTTCTAGAAAGATTTATGGAATTAGAAGAGCTATTCCTGTTGGACGAGATGATAAAGGAGTACTCGGAAACACATATGCAAAGGCTTCGTATAGGAATGCACAAGGAAACAATACAATTGGTCCAAAGACACAATGAATCTCATTTCCATATCATTTTGCATTTCTCTACAAATCTAATCTGTTTCGCTATTCTAAGTGGTTATTTTTTTCTGGGTAATGAAGAACTTTTCATTCTAAATTCTTGGATTCAGGAATTTCTCTATAACTTAAGTGATACAATCAAAGCTTTTTCGATTCTTTTAGTTACTGATTTATGGATCGGATTTCACTCGACCCATGGTTGGGAACTAATGATTGGTTCGATCTACAACGATTTTGGATTGGCTCAGAATGATCAGATTATATCTGGTCTTGTTTCCACTTTTCCAGTGATTCTAGATACAATTGTGAAATATTGGATCTTCCATTTTTTAAATCGTGTATCTCCTTCGCTTGTAGTAATTTATCATTCAATGAATGAATAATTCATTAGATCTTTTGATATCAATCAAATCAGAATCTTTCTTCATGTATAAAGAAATCCTTTTTCATCTTACTTATTCTTTATACTTCTACCTTTTCAATTCAAGGTATTCATACTATATTCCACCAGTACAATTCTTTCAGTACAATCAATACAATGGCAAACTTATGGATAGGGAATTCTACTAGTTACCTATCAAATTTATTGTAGAAATTCCGGGGATCAATGATTGGACCATGCAAAATAGAAAGACTTTTTCTTGGGTAAAAGAACAGATGACTCGATCCATTTATGTATCGATCATGATATATGCAATAACTCGAGCATCTATTTCAAATGCATATCCCATTTTTGCGCAGCAGGGTTATGAAAATCCACGAGAAGCAACTGGGCGAATTGTATGTGCCAATTGTCATTTAGCTAATAAGCCCGTGGATATTGAAGTTCCGCAAGCTGTGCTTCCTGATACTGTATTTGAAGCAGTTGTTCGAATTCCTTATGATATGCAACTTAAACAAGTTCTTGCTAATGGTAAAAAGGGAGCTTTGAATGTAGGAGCTGTTCTTATTTTACCTGAGGGATTTGAATTAGCCCCCCCCGATCGTATTTCTCCCGAAATGAAAGAAAAGATGGGCAATCTTTCTTTTCAGTGTTATCGTCCTAATAAAAGAAATATTCTTGTGATAGGTCCTGTTCCCGGTCAGAAATATAGTGAAATCGTATTTCCTATTCTTTCCCCCGACCCTGCTACGAAAAAAGACGTTCACTTCTTAAAATATCCCATATATGTAGGTGGGAACAGGGGAAGGGGTCAGATTTATCCTGATGGTAGCAAGAGTAACAATACAGTTTATAATGCTACATCTGCTGGTATAGTAAGCAGAATAGCACGTAAAGAAAAGGGGGGATATGAAATATCCATAGTTGATGCTTCAGAAGGACGTCAAGTGGTTGATATTATACCTCCAGGACCAGAACTTCTTGTTTCAGAAGGTGAATCCATCAAACTTGATCAACCATTAACAAGTAATCCAAATGTAGGAGGTTTTGGTCAGGGAGACGCGGAAATAGTGCTTCAAGATCCATTACGAGTCCAAGGCCTTCTGTTATTCTTGGCATCTGTTATTTTGGCACAAATCTTTTTGGTTCTTAAAAAGAAACAGTTTGAAAAGGTTCAGTTGTACGAAATGAATTTCTAGATCTAGAGATTACTTAAAATAAAGTTGGTAAAAGTGCCAAATTCTTGTTGATCAATAGAATGATATATGATTCAAAAAATCCTATTTCTATAAGTCTTTTCTTTGTTTGTTTTTTTTAGACTCTTTTTTATTTTGCGGGATGTCTGAAACTCATTACTTGTATACCATTCCGAATTATAGAAAATAAGCATACAAAGAAAAAGGAATAGAATACAAGGCAAGGACGGGAAAAATGAAAGGAAAAAAGATTTCTAGCAAGTCTTCTTAGTCAATCGTCTATTCGATTAGATACAAGACGACACAAGAAAATACTTTTCTTGTGTCGTCTTGTATCGAAAGAATCATGATTTTTTCTCCTTTTTGCCTTTTCCGGGTCTAATTGAACAAATAGAACTTCTTCAATTCACTTCAACTTCTT